TTAAAAAAAAGATTACTACGTGATTTTTTGAATATGCCTATATCTATCGCTTTTGCTTCATTGATTTGATTCTCTCAATAGATACCGAGATTCATATTGGAAATAAAAAATATAGTAATTCAAACTATAAGACATAGGAGTAATTCAGATTGATCAGAACAAATAGATATAGCAAATAAATGGAATTGGATGCTATGTCAATCCCATATATGGAATTGATATTCGCATATATCAAGATAATATTGTAGATTGATATATAGATCCATATCAAATGCAGCCTCTATCTTTATTTTATTCCAGGGGGCAGCTTTATAACAAGAATCTAACTAATAAATAGTATGGTAGAAAGATTCATCTATTTCTTTCTACCATACTATCTATCTATTAGAATACTGCCGATTCTAGTCCACTCATTTCATTTAAGACATGAAATTGGAATCTTTTTCATTTTATTTCGTCAATTTTGGCTAAGAACTCAGAAGTCAAGTTTCATTCAAATTAGTTAATAATTAATCGTTTTGACTGACTGTTTTTACATAAATGATAAGTAGAAAAGCGGTAGGAACTAGAATAAATAGTGCAGTAGCAATAAATGCAAGAATATTTACTTCCATAATCTCATCGGTTTTTTACTTCGCAATAACTCGGGATTTAATCCCATAGAGATGATAAATCTTTGGCCTGTAAATTCAATGAATGAATATTACCTCTCGATGATCTTGAATCAGATCAATATCATGAATAACAATATCTGAACTATCAAATAAATTCGTCGTCGAGAATTGAATAGTATAACATAGGAAGTTCTTTTATCCATACCGCCCCAAACTTGGATTGCTGACCTAACCCAAAATTCCTTTATTTATTTATCATTTTTTATTATCTGTTCTTTTTTTCTCTCTAATCTATCTAGTTCCTTCTTGTACAATCATCTGATGAAGTCTCATCAAATAGCTCTTCCACTTCCAGTGGTCACATAGTTACAAACCCAAACAAACAATAAAAGCTAAATGGAAAAAGAAAGGAGTTTAGAACGAAACTATTTTTGACTTGGAAGACAAAGAAGTGTGATAAAGATGAGACCGTATAAAATGAATATTCATCAAATTTACTATTTTCCGATTTGTTCTTTCGTCGATGGGGCCTTAAAACAAAATGAAAAATAGGAAAAATGATTCATTCGCCTTTCTAAGAGGAGTAGGATCTTTGGTTGATCTGTCCTTCCCCCTCCTTTCTTCGTAGATTATTAGCCCCGGGACACCTATACCAAAAGCTCAGTGTGCAATTTGCATGAAATCTATTTTGCAACTTCAAACTAGTAAGTCAGGTTCCATAAATCCGTAGCCAGAAAAATAAATTGTTTTTTTTTTTTGTTTTTTCTGGAAAGTATTTTCTTATATTCAATTTTGTATTGGACAAGAAAGGAATTCCTTTTGTGTATGCGCGCCTCAAAAAAGTATAGTACTCGATTCCATTACATGCATCGGGGGCAATCGAAAAAGCCAGCATTTCTTGGAATACTGACTATAATGCTACCAATAATTGTACTAATCCAACCGCATATGTCTTTCTCCTACCAAAAGGAAAGAAAAAAGAAATAAGGATTTCCCCTTTGCTTTGACAATGGAATTCTTCCCCCGGTCCCCTTCAGAAAAAGGGAGAGATTTTTTGATATATTTATTGGATCCGTCGGGACTGACGGGGCTCGAACCCGCAGCTTCCGCCTTGACAGGGCGGTGCTCTGACCAATTGAACTACAATCCCAGGGAAATACGGGATCTAGCAGAAAATTTGATTCTTTTTTATCTCCGGATCGGGTATTTCTGAAGTACAAAGGGAGTTATATCATCTCATGGCGGATTGGCGAATTATTGGGCCGAGCTGGATTTGAACCAGCGTAGACATATTGCCAACGAATTTACAGTCCGTCCCCATTAACCGCTCGGGCATCGACCCAGGAAGAATCAATTTTCGACTTATTGGTAATCCATGATCAATTTCCTTTCGTAGTACCCTACCCCCAGGGGAATTCGAATCCCCGCTGCCTCCTTGAAAGAGAGATGTCCTAAACCACTAGACGATGGGGGCCCGCTTGACCAACGGCCATCATACTATGATCATAGTATGATCCGTTTTTTGAAATTGTCAATATAATCAAATGATTCTAGCCGAGGGATCTTTCCCCCTTTCAGAATTGCATAGAATTGTTTTTTATTCGTCATTGACGAATTATTCATTAGAATCGACATTAGAAATCTAGTAGTAGTATTTTTTTTTTTTTTTAATTATTTCAATTGAATTTATTTCTATTCGAGTCGGTCTTGAAACAATTCATTGCATTTTCTCCTAGACTTCCTAGGTAAATCCATTTTATTATTCAACAATGAGCCACTAGACACTATGTATCTACTGCACGTACTTAATGCATATATACTTATGTTTATAATATATGTACATATAGATATTTTATCCACATAGTGAATAATTCCGGAATTAAATA